CATTTCCATAGGAATGAATACTATGATTCACATTTCGAACAGGCATGAATACAGCATCTATAGGATAACTTCCATCTTGAAAGTTATGTGGCATCTTTATAAAATATCCGCGATTTCTCTCAATTTCTAATCCAATATGCAAATTAATAGGTTCTGTCAACCTAGCTATATGTTGTGTATTGTCGACAATTTCTACATAAGGTGGTAAGATGATATCTCGAGCAGTTACATATCCAGGACCCCTAACACAAATAGACGCGTCACAAGTTCCATATAGATTACTTCTCAATACAATTTCTTTCAAATTCATTATAATTTCGTGGGCCGATTCTTGAATACCCGTTAGACTAGAATATTCGTGGAAGACATTCTCGGATTTTACACGTGTGATACATGTTCCTTCTATTTCTCCAAGCAAAGCTCTTCGCATCGCAATGCCTATTGTGTCGGCTTGTCCTTTCATAAGTGGAGACAGAATAAATCGACCATAATAAAGGCGTTTACTGTCTGTTCTTGATTCAACACACTTCCACTGTAGTGTCCGAGTAGATACTGTTACTTTCTCTCGAACCATAGTAATAATATTTTTTTTGATTAAATTATTTATTTCTCTTGTTTCTATTGAAATAGATTCACTGTTTATTTCTACACACGTCTTTTTTTCGGAGGTCTACAGCCATTATGTGGCATAGGGGTTACATCCCGTACAAAAGTTAATAGGATACCACTTCTACGAATAGCTCGTAATGCGGCGTCTCTTCCGAGACCGGGACCTTTTATCATGACTTCTGCTCGTTGCATACCTTGATCTACTACTGTACGAATAGCATTTGCTGCTGCAGTTTGAGCGGCAAAGGGTGTCCCTCTTCTCGTACCCTTGAATCCACAAGTACCGGCTGAGGACCAGGAAACCACCCGACCCCGTACATCTGTAACTGTGACAATGGTATTATTAAAACTTGCTTGAACATGAATAACTCCCTTTGGTATTTTACGTGCACTTTTACGTGCACCAATACGTACATTTCTACGTAAACCAGTTCTCGGTATAGCTTTTGCCATATTGTATCATCTCATAAATATGAGTCAGAAATATATGGATATATCCATTTCATGTCAAAACAGATTCTTTATTTGTACGCTGAGCCCTTTAGTGAATCTGATTAGCCCTTTATCCTTGTCTTTGTTTATGTCTTGGGTTGGAACAAATTACTCTAATGCGCCCCCGTCTACGAATTAGACGACATTTTTCACAAATTTTACGAACAGAAGCTCTTATTTTCATATTTGTCATTCCTTATCTTAATTCTGAATCTACTTCTTGGTAGAAAATAAGTTTCTTGAAATTTTTAATCTCGAATCATATTGAATAAAAATCACCTAATCTTTCGAATCCTTGTTTCGGAGTCGATAAATTATACGTCCTCTGGTTGAATCATAACGACTTACTTCAATTTTGACTTTATCTCCGGGTAGTATCCGTATAAAACTACGCCGGATCTTTCCCGAAACATAACCTAGAATCAGATCCTCATTATCTAACCGAACCCGGAACATGCCATTGGGAAGCGATTCAGTAATTAAACCTTCATGAATCCATTTTTGTTCTTTCATTCCAGGTAAAGCCCCCTTGAGGTATCAACTAATGGAGGAGAAACGATATTAGACAACTCACCCCCCTTTCTTTCTTTTTCTTTTTTTAATAGGAAGAGGTTTCGGATTTCATTTGGATATTAAATGGATTACCATATATAACATAAAATTTCTCCGCCGATTCCTTCTAGTCGAGCTTCCCGATCTGTCATTATACCTCGAGAAGTGGAAAGAATTACAATCCCCATTCCACCTAAAATTCTAGGAATTCGTTGAGAGTTAGAATAGATTCGTAGACCGGGTCGGCTGATCCGTTTTAAATTTAACAAATTTCTATAAGGTCTTTTCCTATTCCTGCTATGTTGCAGGGTTAAAACCAAAAAATTTTTGTTTTTTTCTCGATGTTTTCTGACGTTTTCGATAAAACCTTCTCGGAAAAGGATTTTAACAATATTTTCGGTAATATTAGTAGATGCTATGCGAACAACTCTTTTTCTATCCATATCAGCATTTCGTATAGAGGTTATTATCTCAGCAATAGTGTCTCTACCCATGATGAACTAAAACTTTTGGCTTCCCAAAATTGGATATAATTAACATGTTTTCCTTTTTTTTTTTTTTGGTTTATGAATATAAAATTTTCAAGGTATATGCGCGAAACACAAGCTACGAATTAATCTAGTTCTTAATCTATTTCCCTTTCCCTTCAAATACCCCAAAGATTTAGATCTCTTTTTTTATAATACTTCGGGAGCTAATGAAACTATTTTAGTAAAATTTAATTGTCTCAATTCGCGGGGGATTGCCCCAAAAATTCGAGTTCCTTTTGGATTTCCTTCTTGATCAATCACAACTGCAGCATTGTCATCATATCGTATTATCATACCGCTGTCACGTTTAAGTTCTTTACAGGTACGAACAATTACAGCTCTGACTACTTCTGATTTTTCTAGGGGCATATTTGGTACTGCTTCTTTGATCACAGCAACAATAACGTCACCAATATGAGCATATCGGCGATTACTAGCTCCTATGATTCGAATACACATCAATTTTCGAGCCCCGCTGTTATCCGCTACATTTAAATGGGTCTGAGGTTGAATCATATAAATTTTTGAATCTATTCTTCCAATGCAAAGGCTGAAGAAAATAAAAGAAATATTGTTTGTCTAAGTCTAAAAAAGAAATAGGTGATTTTGTTTCATCCCCAAGACTCATTTCTGTACGTTCTACATTTTTATCCCGAAATAATAAATTGAGTTCGTATAGGCATTTTGGATGCTGCTATTAAAATAGCCCTTTTAGCTATATTTTCGGTTACTCCACCCATTTCATATAGTATTCGCCCCGGTTTAACAACAGCTACCCAATATTCAGGGGATCCTTTCCCCGAACCCATACGTGTTTCAGCAGGTCTTACTGTAACTGGTTTGTCTGGAAAGAGACGGACCCATATTTTTCCACCACGGCGTGCATTTCGTGTCATTGCCCGGCGACCTGCTTCGATTTGTCTCGATGTGATCCAAGCGGGTTCAAGTGCCTGAAGAGCATATTTACCGAAACAAATATGATTACCTCGATAAGACATTCCCTTCATTCTTCCTCTGTGTTGTTTACGGAATCTAGTTCTTTTGGGGTTATAGTTGATGGTTGTTTCCAAATTCCATCTCTACTACAGAGCTGGACGTGAGGGTTTCTTCTCATCCAGCTCCTCGCGAATAAAAGGATTCGAAATAGAATTTCAATTTATTTGAATAGCTATTAGAACATTTTTAGAAAAATTTTATTTTTTTCTAACGTCCTAATAAATCTTTATTGTCTTTTGTCCTTTATACGAGTTTACCAATTAAAAAATAAGGTTTTCGCGGGCGAATATTTACTCTTGCAATCTCTATTTGAGTCCTAGCACCTGTTCGTTACTTTTCCGAATAGATGAACTGGTTTCCGGTTAATTTCGCCATCCTAACTAGTGAATTTTTAAGATTCGTTTCTTTAATAAAAAATTTTGCATTCACAGGTTCCTTCGTTTCCACCACTTCGTACTAAATGATTAGGTCAGAATTCTACAATGGAGCTCATAATCCAATTTATTCTTGAGTCAACCTTCTTAGTCTTTATTGACTCGAAGCTCTTGAGTTTTTTCTTTTCTTCTATAATATAAGAAAGAAATTCATGAAATATTTCATTATGTATGAATCAATTAGTATTGATGCTTTATTACACTGTCTTTTATGAAATGACTCATAGACCTTCCATATTGGAATTCTATATCATTGATATTTTTTTCTCTCTTTCTCTCATCCTTCCATTTATCCACACCTTTCTTCTGTAATTTTTCTTTAAATTTAAAAAAGTTCAAGTTTAATTATTTCAGTTGCTACAAAGATATGACTGATTTAACATATCTTGACTGGTTCTTTAGATCCAGATAATATGAAGTGATGAATCGGTTTTCATACTATCGGGCCGGTCTTTTGTAACCCTAACCCTAAAAAAAAACCAACGAGTCACACACTAAGCATAGCAATTATATCAAAAAGTCAATTGAATTTTTATTCAACCCCATAGAATTAAGAATTAGTTTGATTGGTAGGAAAAAGAATGAACGAGTTTTCCCTTTTTCCTTCTATCAAAATGGATAGAAGGAAAAAACAAGGAAAGTTTTATTATTCCTCTTCCTTGTCTATAAAAATCCAAATTTTGATGCCCAAGACCCCATAGATAGTCCGAACTGTATAGGAACAATAATCTATTTTAGCTCGAATGGTTTGTAGGGGAACCCTGCCCTCTCTGATCCATTCGACACGGGCAATTTCTTTTCCGTCGATACGTCCTGCAATTTGTACTTGAATTCCTTTTGTATCCGCTTGTTCAGTTAATTCAATAGCCTTTTTCATTGCTTTTCGAAATGAAACTCTATTCTTTAATTGTCCGGCTATAAATTCTGCAAGAATATTAGGATTTCCATAAGGCTTTGCAATTCTTGTGATAGCAATGTTAAGTTTTCGGTTCACATAATGAAATTTTTTTTGTAGATTTATCTGTAATTCTTCGACCCCTCGGGGTCTACTTTCTATTAATAACTTTGGGAATCCCATAAAGATTATGACCTGGATCAAATCGATTCTTTTTTGAATCTCTATATGCGAAATTCCCTCCGCGCCGGAGGATATTCTCATATTCTTTTGAATATAATTTTTAATAAAGTCTCTTATTTTTTGATCTTCTTGTAGGTCCTCAGAATAATTTTTTGGTTTTGCAAACCAAAGGGAATGGTGACTTTGGGTTATACCAAGTCGGAAACCGAGTGGATTTATTTTTTGTCCCATACTACCTCACTATTATATACATCGCGATCTACCACAGTTGTCTTTTTCCATCTAGGTTTTTTTAACGAATAGAAAGAT